ACCATATCAACAGGTCTTCCATCTTGCAAATAAGGCATATCTTGTCTAGGAAAAATTTTTGAAACTATACCCTTATTTCCGTGACGTCCAGCTACTTTATCACCCACTTTTATTTCACGTTTTTGTGAAATATATACACGAATTATTTCTGGATTATAACTAGAACCCCTCCTTTTCTGGATCCATCTCACATCAATAACTCGACCTATACCACCACCTACAGGTAGTTTTAGAGAAGTTTCTTTTGAAGTGGATAGCTGAATACCAAGTATGGCTCGTAATAATCTATCTTCTGGAGCATACGAGGATTCTTTCGACATCTGAGGGGTTAATTTACCTACTAAAATATCGCCCGTCTCCACCCAAGACCCTAACATCACAATCCCGTTTTTATCTAAATTTCGGAGTAAATGCGCCTCTAGATGCGGTATTTCTTTAGTGATTCTTTCAGGCCCTTGGCTTGTCACATGAGTTCGAATTTCATATTGCCGTATGTGAAAAGAAGTATAAATTTCCTCATATACTAGACGCTCATTAATGAGTACTGCATCCTCAGAATTGTAACCTTCCCACGGCATATAAGCTACTAATAGATTTTTTCCCAAAGCGAGTTCGCCACCAATTGTAGCAGCACCATCTGCTAAAATATGGCCCCTTTTAATACATTTACCTCGCACAACTTGGGGTTTTTGATGCATACAAGTATTTTTGTTGGAACGTTGATATGTAACTAAAGGAATACTTAATGTATTTTTATTGCCCGACAAAATAATCTTGTCAGTATCGGTATACAGGATCTTTCCCTCATTTTCGGCTATAGCGGGAACCCCGGAATCGAGAGCCACTTGGCCTTCTAATCCAGTTCCAACAATGCACTTTTCCGATCGAGAAAGCGGAACTGCTTGACGTTGCATATTAGAACTCATTAACGCACGATTCGCATCATTGTGTTCGATAAAGGGAATTAGGGAAGCTCCAAGAGAAAAATATTGGAGTGTAAAAATACTTCGAAAATGAACTTGCTCCCACTCAATAGTGAGGAATTCTTGACGGTATCGCGCCGGAACAATCTGTTCTTCTTGACTCCCTCGATTCAGTGCCAAAGAATTTCCTGTTGATACCATATAGTATTCATCTTTATTTGGCGATAAGTAAAGCATTCGTACTTTTTTTGATCTCTCAGAGATTTCATAAAAGGGGCTTTGTAGAGCCCCCCAATGACCAATCCTCGCATGAATTGCTAAGGATCCTATAAGTCCAACATTGATTCCTTCGGACGTATCAATAGGGCAAATGCGGCCATAGTGACTAGGATGGATATCTCGTATCCGGAAACTAGCAGTTCGCCCGGTTAATCCTCCAGGACCCAGAAAACTCACCTTTCTCCCATGAACTATTTGTGTCAATGGATTAGTTCGATCCAAAACTTGAGATAATGGATGTAATCCGAAAAACGATTCATAAGTACTTGTTAATGTAGTTGAAGTTACTAAATTCTGGGGAATCGGTATCAATTTATGTCTAATTGCTCCACACATAGTTCCTCTAACCATATTTTCTAAACGAACCAGGGCCAATCCGAATTGATCTTGTAAGAGATCCGCTACAGAACGAATACGTTTATTTTTCAAATGATTCATATCATCAAGTATACCCATTCCAAACTTCATTCCAATCAAACGATCCGTGGCTGCCAATATATCTCGCGGTAACAAAAATGTATTCTTCGGAGGTATATCAAGATTCAGTCTACGATTCATATTTCGCCGACCTATTCTTCCTAATTCACACCTTTGTTGAAAAAATTTCTTTTGTAATTCCTTGCATAAGGATTCAGAAAATACTGGATCTCCTCCTATACAAGCAAATTGTTGATAAAATTCTAAAATGGCATTTTCCTTTGACTTAAAAATTTTTTTCTCCTTATCATTCAAAAAATACAAGAAAATTTCAGGGTAAAAAACATTCTCGAGAGTTTCTCTTAGACTCGAGCCCATAGCCGATGATAGAACTAGAATAGATATTTTCTGTTTCCTACTCACACGAGCCCATATCCTTGCTTTTCTATCAATCTCTAATTCTAATCTTCCCCCCCAATCTGATATTATGGTGCCGGTATAGACTGAAATTCCATTATGGTCCAATTCTGACCGGTAATAGATACCAGGGCTTTGCAATATTTGATTGATAACAATTCTGTATATTCCATTTATTATAGAAGTACCCAGGGAATTCATTAAAGGAATGTTTCCAACAAAAATAGTTTGTTCTTGCATATCCCTACAGGTTTTCCAAATTAATCCCGCGGATACATATAATTCAGAAGAATATGTGAGTGATTCATATAGAGCGTCTTTTTCCGTTATTAAGGGTTCTACCAATTGATAGGTTTCCACAAATAATTGAAATTCAAGTTCTTGATCGGTATCTTCAATTTTTGGAAACTTATAAAATTCTTCTGTTAAGCCCCGATTAATAAACCTAGAAAACCCTTCAAATTGTATCTCATTAAATCCGGGTATTATAGACATTTCTTCATTTCCACTCCCAAGCATTTTTTAACTCCCCCCCCCTTTTTGCTTATTTTTCATCAAATAATCTGGATCAATATAGCAATGAAGGAATTTCTTTTTTGTTTACTAAATCACATGAAATTTTACGTATAGGAATTTGCACCAAATACAAACAGAAAGGGGTCATTCCACTGAGATTTAGGGTGCTTTGTATATAATATCAAAACAAAAACTGAGTGAATTTCTACCATTATTATGATATTCCGTATTCCAATCCAATAGAATACTTTAAATGTAACTCTATTCAATATTTGATCTGTTCAATGAGATAAAGACAAAATAATCGTAAAAAATAAAATCTATAATTTATTTTTTAGTACTTATTCCTGGATTCAATTGTTCAAAAAAGAATGAGCAAAAAAGAGAGAATCTTTTTTTACTCGAATTCATAGAATATGTAACTGTTAAAATGTATAAGTAAAAAAAAAGGGGGTTCTTTTTATTAAGAATGCACAGGGATTATTACAGCATATATGCCCCTCTTTTTTTATTATATTACAGTTTTATTCGGAACAGCAACGGCCATGTTTTATCAAGATTTCTCTTTATTCAAGCTATTCAAGAAAAATTCTAAAAAGTGAAGTACGAGAATTTCATTTAAATTCCATATATTTAAATTCCATATAAACATGGGGATCCCGATAAGATACTTGATCAGATAATATCTGTGTAATAATGTCAATTATGGGGTTTACATATACCTATAATAGCTCTTATAATTTAATAGCTCTTATAATTGAAATTCATACGCGTTTCTTTAACTCCCTATCAGTACTTATATGATTAAGTAATCATAACGAAAATACAGTTTTAGATGGAAATCTAAAAATTGTTCATGAATTTCCAATCAATAGTTAACGGTTCCAATTTGTGCTAATTTTTTGGTTTTGTAACTGAAAACTTTATTTATTTTTCAATAGAAGGAATAAAGAATAATTTAATTTTTTTTAAGAAAGGGATTAAAGAAAAAAGGATCCAAAATACAATAAAAAAGCACAAGAGGAAATTTTGTCATTTATTTTAGATCGTTTTGGCGGCATGGCCGAGCGGTAAGGCGGGGGACTGCAAATCCTTTTTCCCCAGTTCAAATCCGGGTGTCGCCTGATAACCAAAAGAATAAAAATCCCTTATTCTGTTTTGATAATTTGCTATGTTCCGCAGCAAGTTTAGGAAAAAACTCTGGATACTTGCTAGATTCTAAGTATCTGGGGAGTCATGGTCTATAAAATGCCTTCAATTAAAGTTTAAGATTAGAGTCGTGAAAAAAAAAACGTTGTATGATAGCCCATTAGACTACTAATGTAGTGTCTACCGGCGAAGTCTTAGATTGGATAGGAAAAATTCAATTGTTAGTTGTGCAAAGGGTGGAAGATAGATACTTTGTATACAGACTCATGAAACTTTATAAGTACTCTCGCATGCAATCAATTTAGTTTTTATTTAGTATATTAGTATATATAAATTAAAAATAAATTTTGACTTTAACCTCTATTCAAGAACATAATAATACGTACTCAAGTGGTTCATAGGGAAAATCGAAGATGGTAAGATTTAAATCAAAAAGAAATAAAACAGCGATAGATCATATATAATGGTCTATCTTGATTCTATAATATAGTTTTTTGACTTAATGAAAAGACACAAAAGTAAAGAATGGGTCTTATTATTATGACATGTTCTTAACATTCCTTTTTTGTTACTTCTACTCCTTCAACGGCTGTTTATGCTTATTTTGCTTGTGCTTACTGTTTTCCTATAAATTTTATAAAAAAAAGAACTGTATTAATTGTATTTGGATTCGTTGATCAATAGTGTTTGATCAACCCCCCCCCTTTGACTATGCGGTAGAAATTCTACTATTATTAGTGAACAATTATTAATTTAAAGAGATCGAGGACACAACTCACATGGATATAGTAAGTCTCGCTTGGGCTGCTTTAATGGTAGTCTTTACATTTTCCCTTTCACTCGTAGTATGGGGAAGAAGTGGACTCTAGAAGTACAAATAATTAAGTTTGGGAATAAAACAGGATTACTTTTTTTTTAGACCATTCTGTTCTCCAAATACGTTATTTTAAATTTTACTTTTATTCCTTCATTGATTTCAATCGTTCTTTCACTGGATATCACAATTCATAAAAAAAAATAAGAAATAGAATAGGAAGGGTAAAAATTTTATTTAGGATTATTTCAGAATGATTTTAATCAACTCAAACATAAATTTGATATATATGAAGATAATAGTGTCGATTGATAGATATTAAACTAACCTGTATCTTCAAACACTTAACTTGTTATAGTACAATAACAATACTAGATAATATGGTAAAAAAAACGTTCTACCATACTATCTAGTATCTCATAGATTGCTGCTTTCATAGAATACTGAGGGGTATAGGTCAATAATTAAACCACGAAACTTATACCCTTTTTTTATTTCTTCGCTGCAATCATTGATAAGAACTAAAAAGTAACAAGTTTAAGTTTTAATTAAAGTTAATCACTTTGACTTACTGTTTTTACGTATATTATAAGTAAAAAAGCAGTAGGGACTAAAATGAACAGTGCAGTAGCAATAAATGCGAGAATATTTACTTCCATAATTTTTTTATTTAATTCGCAATAACTCGGGATTTAATCCCATAGAGATGATAAATCTTTTGGCTGTTAATTCAATCGGATGAATATACACTCGATGTAATTGAATTGGATCAATATCATGAATAAGAATATCTGACAAATTGATTCATCGTCAAGAATTGAATAGCATAAACACGGAAAGATCTTTTATCCATACCATACTGAATTCTAACGTAAATTCCTGATAAAATCAAAAACACCTTTAACTTTATTTTTATTTAAAGTTTTCATTCTTTCTTTTCGTGGATTTGGCTCCATCGGGACTGACGGGGCTCGAACCCGTAGCTTCCGCCTTGACAGGGCGGTGCTCTGACCAATTGAACTACAATCCCAAGGAAATAATAGAATAAAGTGTATAATACACGTATTCGTATGATTTTACTCAAATGCTTTCCAATATGTTATTTAGCAAGACCAGCATGGATAATTAATAATCTGTTCATTATTTCCAAATAAATAGGATAGTTAATCCTTCAAATAAAAAGTTATTTTTTTATTTCCTCTTTTCCTTAGACTTTAGACTTACGGATCTTAAGATATTAATCTAGATCATTATCAAGACCAAAACTTGTCAGAAAAAAAAAATAGTGATATTGGTAAAGATAAAATATAGCACTATCCAGATCTAAAAATTTGACGTTTTTTCTATTGAGATCGCGCATTTTTGAAGACCAACACATAGGTTCTATCATTTCATGGTGGATCCGCGAATTATTGGGCCGAGCTGGATTTGAACCAGCGTAGACATATTGCCAACGAATTTACAGTCCGTCCCCATTAACCACTCGGGCATCGACCCGGTAAAAATCAATCCAGGCTTAGTGATAATCCACGATCAACTTCCTTTCGTAGTACCCTACCCCCAGGGGAAGTCGAATCCCCGCTGCCTCCTTGAAAGAGAGATGTCCTGAACCGCTAGACGATGGGGGCATACTTTCACAACCGCCATCATACTATGATCATAGTATGATCAGTTTTTTGAAATTGTCAATATAATGAAATCATATGAATCAATCTGAAAGATCTTTAGATCTGTCACAATTATATATAATTTTTTTTATTCCTCAATCGTTCAGTCTAAATCTATATTATATAATTCCATAAAAAATTCTATTTTAATTTTTTCTCTAAGAATTTGGAGAACAAGCATAATCACTTTATTAATCATTCGAGGAAATCTTTTATATTTAGGTTGAATTAATAGTACATATATTAATCAAATTTATTTTGTTATGATGGGAATTAGGGTCCGGCTTGAAAAAAGTACTTTGCATTGATATTTTTGAAATTAAAAAAGAACCCTTTTACTTATACTCAAAAGTATACCCTAATAACTAAAACAAAACTAAATTATATAACTCTAATTTAGAGTCTCTGAATGAACCACTATAGGTTTAAAAGAGAAAAAGATATTACAACGTATAAGATCTATATATATATAATATGTATATACACTAAATACATAGCGATCTATTGAAAAATAGATTCAATCATGCCCTTTTAACTCAGTGGTAGAGTAACGCCATGGTAAGGCGTAAGTCATCGGTTCAAATCCGATAAGGGGCTTTGGTTTTTCATAAAATTACCACGGTAGCATTCATATTTGAAGGGATAATATAATTTTTTTTATTTGTAATAAAAAAGTGAAAAATTTTATTAATTTATAATTATACTTAAACTATATTTCTATTAATTAGAATGAATTATAATTCTAGTAACAAAAAGGGTTGAACCGTTGTTATTATGTTTGTTATATGTAATATATTAATACTTTATAGTATTAAGTTTATCATGAACAATAATAGGTTGTGTACTTAAATCTCAAGATATTCCTAATTTTTTATTATAGCAATCAATTATAAATCAACAAAAGTAAGTGGACCTAACCCCTTGAATCCGACCTATATCCACTATTCTGATATTAAAATAAAAAATTTGAACAGTGAAGTTTTTTTTATTTTCATATCCTTTTGGACTACACGGTAATCTGTCGATATTGCCGATTAACTCTTTTTGTTCATATAAATTAACAAAACTAGTATAAGTTAGGAATAAATAACTTTTTTCTTTACAGAAAAGAGTTTATTCTAAGTTACAAGATAAGAGACGTTTTAACTCTTTTTAGTTCATAATAAAGGAAACAATGTTTTTGTTCCGACAATGTAAAATGGGTGTGAGAAAAAGTAAACTATAAAGTAATAAAATATATGAGGCTGAATTAGTTTAATACACATATAAATTAGAAGAAGCTAATCTTTGGAAAAAGTTTTTGAAATTTTCCAAAGGA